CTCTGTAGGATTTGAACCTACGACATCGGGTTTTGGAGACCCGCGTTCTACCGAACTGAACTAAGAGCGCTTTCTTATCAGAATTTTTTTTAACCCCAATACACCTTGCATGTATATAATATATATAATATAGCGTTTCTAAACTAAAAATGAAAGAAAGATTATGTATGTCCAATTTAATTGATCTCAATTTATTCCTCCTTACTGCTCATAGGAGAACTAAAGTAAAAGTATAGGTAGGGATGACAGGATTTGAACCCGTGACATTTTGTACCCAAAACAAACGCGCTACCAAGCTGCGCTACATCCCTTTCAATTGGTCTACAGTTTCATTGTAGAGAATCCCTGTCTTCTTTTCCATAGTGTTATTTCTTCCATTGATATACATAATTTTTATTGTCATTTCTTCTTTTTTTGGGGGGCTCATGTCATATAACATTAACATATTGTATAACATATAATAAAATAATAAAAGACTTATCTATACCCATATGAGACGTTAAAAACAAAAAGAAGGAGGATTTTCAATGCGAGATCTAAAAACATATCTTTCCGTGGCACCAGTACTAAGTACTCTATGGTTCGGATCTTTAGCAGGTTTATTAATAGAGATCAATCGTTTATTCCCCGATGCGTTGACATTCCCCTTTTTTTCATTTTAGTTATTGATACGGGAAGGGGATTAGAGATACAATCAAATCAAATAGCTTTAACTAATTAATTGCTATTTTTTTTTTTTGAAAAATACTAAATCTCCGCGAAAATCCCGGCTTAAATTTATATTATACTTAAATTTATATTATAATAGAGTGAGAACGGGGATGGAAATGTGCTCCTAGGTCAACAGTATCATAAAAAATAGTTAAATAAGATTAAGATACTGTACTGCAATTAGAAATAAAGTTTGAAATAATTGTATTCCTTATTATTTACTATTTTTTGACTATTACTCTAGTGATTGCAACGAAATCTTTCATAATTCGATTTAGAGTTAGCAACTTCTATTTTTTCTTTGTTCCTTTCTTATTCGCTTCAGATTGAAAAAAATGGAAGAGTTGAGCGAATCAAAAACCAAAGGGGGTTCATGGCCAAGAGTAAAGATGTCCGAGTAACGGTTATTTTGGAATGTACCAGTTGTGTCCGAAACGGGGTTAATAAAGAATCAACGGGCATTTCCAGATATATTTCCCAAAAGAATCGACACAATACGCCGAGTCGATTGGAATTGAAAAAATTCTGTCCCTATTGTTACAAACATACGGTTCATGGGGAGATAAAGAAATAGATCGAATGCAGGTCTGTTTGTCACTCTTCCAAGGAACATAAAAAATGACATATTATATATATAATATATATTTTAATATAACTAAAGTAAATCCTAATTTCTATTTCTTCTATTTTCGTATTTCTTCTATTTCAGTTGGATCTAAAAAAAAAAGAATTAGAACTCAGAAATAGGATTTTCAGGGATAAGGAACAAACAAACCATGGATAAATCCAAGCGACCCTTTCTTAAATCCAAACGATCTTCTCGTAGGCGTTTGCCCCCGATCCAATCGGGGGATCGAATTGATTATAGAAATATGAGTTTAATTAGTCGGTTTATTAGTGAACAAGGAAAAATTTTATCTAGACGCGTGAATAGATTGACCTTGAAACAACAACGATTAATTACTATTGCTATAAAACAAGCGCGCATTTTATCTTTGTTACCTTTTCTTAATAACGAGAAACAGTTTGAAAGAACCGAGTCGACCGCTAGAACTACTGGTTTTAGAACCAGAAATAAATAGGCTTACTCTTCAATCAAATAAAAATTCCAATATGCTATGAACTCAAACCCAGATGGATATTTTGTTCGAAAAATAATAAAATCTAAATTTAATTTTCGTGTTGTAATAAAAAAAAAAAGAATCAAAGAATCGGGGAAGAATAAAAGTTTTTTTGTTTGAGCGCGTTAACTCATTTTGACGACTTTAGCATCTTATCAATTGTTTCTTATACTAATTTATACTATATCTTCCCGGAGTTCATTCTCCGGGGAATGTCATTTTAGTTTTTCGGTAAATTCCTTACAATCCTTTTCCTCTATGATCTCATTAGAAATCATATAAAGACAATTCCTATTTAATATAGCTATTTGTGCAAGTATTTTACGATTAAGAAGCAATTTACTTTTGTACAGATCATTTATAAATCGACTATAACTATAGGATACTTTATTTTCACGAATTACTGCATTTATCCGAGTGATCCACAAACGACGAAAATCCCTCTTTTGCCTATCTCTATCCCGATGAGCAGAAACCAAAGCTCTTATTTTCTGTTGAGTAATAGTTCGAGTAAGTCTTGAATGAGCCCCCCCAAAGCTTGATGCAAATAAACGTATTTTTGTTCGACGTTTACGAGCTACATATCCTCGTCTAATTCTGGTCATTGAATAAATGAAACTTTGATGAATAACTAATTGATTTCCGTTCTTTTAGTTATTATTTTCCTCTTTACTGGTCGATTAATAACAAAACAGATTCTTCCAATGTATAAAATAAAAATTCCAATGGCTTTGGCTACTATAACCTCCCCGACCACTATATATTTTTTTCATTGTAAATATAAAAATCAAATTTAAATAGATAAAGAAATAGTGGTTCCATCGTTTCTATGGTTACTTCTTAAACGGTGAGGTCCTTTCTATACACCGGAACCCCTTCCTGCATTTAATCAATATTATTGGTAACTTGTACAGTTCACATCCTTTGGCTCTACCCATGAATTATATTATTTAGTAATAGGTCTTTCACAATGAGATCTAACCCATACAGTAACGGTATTTAATTCTGAAAGTTAGCTAGGTAGCTGACCCTGTTAGTCCGTTTTTGCAAGAGTGGGAACATTATTTTTCTGCTTATATATTTCCCCCGCTTAATGGATAACCATTTCTTACCAAAGGGGAATTGCTTCTCATCTTAAATTCAGGTGATTGGATTTGCACCAATGGAAACCATAAATTGAATACACAGGGAGATAATGGATCTTTTTGATTTGTAGATAGTGGGTGGAATTCTTCCATTGTATCCTATCCTATTCATATTCTATTTCTATCCTATTCACTGGTCTTGATTGATCACTGATACTGGAAACATACAGTTTGTCTTTTTTTTGTGTCCCAGTCCTAGCTCATGATCTAAACGTGTCGCACATACACCCTAGTACATGTTCCTCGGCGCTGAGGACATCCCCGAAGAGCGGGGGATTTCGTGACATTTCTTATTGGCTGTCGTGTGTTTCTAATAAGTTGCTTAATGGTTGGCATGCTGTATCGTATACATAATAGGCTGGTTGAGATCGATCCTAACCGGATGATTATGAATCGCTTTTTTTTTAATCTATTTAATAGAATATTAAAATATTAAACCCGGATAAGAATATAAAGAAAATCGCAACACAACAATAGTAGGGATTTCAGCGAAATCCTTCATTCAACCGCTACAAGATCAACAATTCCATGAGCTTGGGCTTCTGTTGCTGACATAAAAACATCTCTTTCCAGATCTTCGGATACAACCCATAAGGGTTTGCCCGTTCTTTGTACATAAACCCTTGTGATGGTTTCGCGCAGTTTCAGTAGTTCTTCCGCTTCCAAGATAAATTCTCCCGTTTGTGCCTCAGAAAAAGAGGCTGCGGGTTGGTGAATCATTACCCTGATGATAAATAAATGGTTTCTCTATCTTGCAGGATGATGAGGTGCAAAAAAAAAAAAGAATTGAAGAACCGTACGGGCATTTTTTGTGCAGTGCATACGGCTCTCTAATGGAATTTACTTTCACCTTACAGCCGAGAAAATCTAGGATCTATCAGACGCAGATCGGTAAATGATCCAATTACCACCCTTCCTTTCGGGGGAGTTAAAAAATACTATGATGGTTCCGTTGCTTTATATATTTATTTCGTCTGTGATTCAGCAATCCCAAAGTTTTTTTGAGCTAAGGCAAAAAATGAATATTGTTAAAACCCTTCCGGTGTGAAAACAAAAAAAAGTTTGTGACGCTTAAATGGACTACCCTAAGATAAAATCGGAATATCTTATTATCTCATACTACTCTTTCGATACATAATTTAATGTAAAAAAAAAAAGAGAGTTTTATCATATCAAATTTGAAGTGCCATGCTATTATTACTTAATATTCCTGCTAAGGCATAGTATTTTTTTCTTTCAAATAAAAAACTCAATGGCGCCAAGCGTGAGGGAATGCTAGACGTTTGGTAATTTCTCCTCCGACCAGGATAAAGGATCCCATTGAAGCGGCCAATCCCATGCATATTGTATGTACATCTGGTCTTACAAATTGCATAGTATCGTAAATAGCTACTCCGGGTATTACCCATCCTCCGGGAGAATTTATAAACAAATAGAGATCTTTGGTATCATCCTCTATACTGAGATATACCATAAGACCAATAAGTTGATTTGAGATCTCACTATCAACCTCTTGGCCTAAAAAAAGCAATCTTTCTCGATAAAGTCGGTTGATTAGGATAAAAAACTATCCCTTAGGAACCGTACATGCACCTTTTGAGGCATACGGTTCAAAAAATCGCGGAAAAAAGATCAATGTATAAGATTCCAGCCCCTTTATTTTGGCTTAGAGTAGGTTCTATCTAACTTTTAACAAAGGAACCCTTTTTTTTATGGAAAAAAAGATAAGTTTTTGCTCGTTTTCCTATAACCTATAATACGAAATTCACTACACTTATCAAACACACTTCTCATTGATATATTGTTTCATCGAGATCCAATCCAAATTACGATGTAATTTTCTTGTTCCTGAAGGGGTCCCTTCCATTTTATTAGGTTTATGCTCTACTCCAGGTAAAGATTTCCCCGATTTCTATTTGCACATATAGGATAAATGCTCCCAATACCACTTCTTTTTTTAATTCATTTGATGCCTTTCTTCCGTCAAATATTTGAGGTATTCAGCATATTATTCTATTCGATTAATTAACACTTTGAGATCACCCCTCTTTCTAATTTAATAATAAACGAATTTAATATTTAATAATCAAATCGTTTATGATACAAGTAGTACGCCGATCTATTACTAATTGGGTTTTTTCTAAACGGAGCCTGGATACTTCATTTTCTTGGTCCAACCAAGCCAACCATAAATAAGTTTTATTGAGATGGTAATATTAATCTGGATCCCCCCAAAACGGATCTAATTGCACCTCACGCGCCAATTTAAAAATAAATTGATTGGGTGAAACAAGGGATATCTCAATCGAGGGAGAGAACGGGGAAATCCCATATGACCCAATATATCTGACAAGCCGCACTATACGTCAACCCAAGATGCATCTTCCTCTCCAGGACTTCGAAAAGGTACTTTTGGAACACCAATAGGCATTAACAAAAAATGAAGTACTATATTTCACTTTGATGTGGAAACGTAATAATGGGTTTAATTGTCTTCATAAAAATTGGCCGTTATTAATTTTAGCCATGGTCAGAAAGGAAGACAGAATTAATAAAGTAACTAAAATTATTCCAAATAGGTCTTTCGAATGATGACTAAGTATGGATGGATTCACTCATAGAAAATGGGCTCAACCCACCATTGCGTATTGGGTCTTATCGGGTATAGAATAGATCTGCTTCTCTTTGTTCCTACGAACAGAATTGTTTGATTATTGCCAGCAGAAGAGAACAAATATTATCTCCTGCTCGGAGAGAATCCACTGAAGGGGGGAGGTCCATAGTATCGTTTTAAAAATGCAATAAAGTTACATAGTCTTTATCTTTCTTTGATAAAAGGGGTATTTCCATGGGTTTGCCTTGGTATCGTGTTCATACCGTTGTATTGAATGATCCCGGTCGGTTGATTGCTGTCCATATAATGCATACAGCTCTGGTTGCTGGTTGGGCCGGTTCAATGGCTCTATATGAATTAGCCGTTTTTGATCCTTCTGATCCCGTTCTTGATCCAATGTGGAGACAAGGTATGTTCGTTATACCCTTCATGACTCGTTTAGGAATAACTAATTCGTGGGGTGGTTGGAGTATCACAGGGGGGGCTGTAACGAATTCAGGCATTTGGAGTTACGAAGGTGTGGCCGGAGCGCATATTGTGTTTTCTGGCTTGTGTTTCTTAGCAGCTATTTGGCATTGGGTGTATTGGGATCTAGCAATCTTTACTGATGAACGTACAGGAAAACCGTCTTTGGATTTGCCCAAGATTTTTGGAATTCATTTATTTCTTTCAGGGGTGGCTTGTTTTGGTTTTGGCGTATTTCATGTAACAGGTTTATATGGCCCTGGAATATGGGTGTCCGATCCTTATGGACTAACTGGAAAAGTACAATCTGTAAATCCAGCGTGGGGTGTGGAAGGTTTTGATCCGTTTGTTTCGGGCGGAATAGCCTCTCATCATATTGCAGCGGGTACATTGGGCATATTAGCGGGCCTATTTCATCTTAGTGTTCGTCCGCCTCAACGTCTATACAAAGGATTACGTATGGGCAATATTGAAACCGTCCTTTCCAGTAGTATCGCTGCTGTCTTTTTTGCTGCTTTTGTAGTTGCTGGAACTATGTGGTATGGTTCAGCAACTACCCCCATCGAATTATTTGGTCCCACTCGTTATCAATGGGATCAGGGATACTTCCAGCAAGAAATATATAGAAGAGTTAGTGCTGGACTCGCTGAAAATAAAAGTTTCTCAGAAGCTTGGTCTAAAATTCCGGAAAAACTTGCTTTTTATGATTACATTGGGAATAATCCGGCAAAGGGGGGATTATTCAGAGCGGGCTCAATGGACAACGGGGATGGAATAGCTGTTGGATGGTTAGGACACCCCATCTTTAGAGATAAAGAAGGGCGTGAACTTTTTGTACGTCGTATGCCTACCTTTTTCGAAACATTTCCAGTTGTTTTGGTAGATGGAGACGGAATTGTTAGAGCTGATGTTCCTTTTAGAAGGGCAGAATCAAAGTATAGTGTTGAACAAGTAGGTGTAACTGTTGAGTTCTACGGCGGCGAACTTAACGGAGTTAGTTATAGTGATCCTGCTACTGTTAAAAAATATGCTAGACGCGCTCAATTGGGTGAAATTTTTGAATTAGATCGTGCTACTTTGAAATCTGATGGTGTGTTTCGTAGCAGTCCGAGGGGTTGGTTTACTTTTGGACATGCTTCGTTTGCTTTGCTCTTTTTCTTCGGACACATTTGGCATGGTGCTCGAACCTTATTCAGAGATGTTTTTGCTGGTATTGACCCAGATTTGGATGCTCAAGTAGAATTTGGCGCATTCCAAAAACTTGGAGATCCAACTACAAAAAGACAAGTAGTCTGATATAATATAACATTGTTATCGCATCTTTCGAATCGACTTTTTTTCTTTGACTTTTGCTCTTTCTTTAGGTAGGAGATGATCCAAAATAAACAGGTATGGAAGCTATAATTGTAAACCACGATCGAATCTATGGAAGCATTGGTTTATA